GAATCACGCAACGCACGCTGCTGGTGTGCTTCCTGCCCGCGAGGAAAGAAAGAAGAGCGACAAGGGTCAGATTTGACTGTTTGCAGCATGGGAGCGGATTACCCAAAAAATCCCTGGGAACAATGAAAAAAAAAAGATATCTCGGTAACGAAAACTATAGGGGGCTGTATTGGCGAGATCCAACGGTGAACAGCTGCCCAAAAGAAAGACCGCCTGGAAGTCCGAGGACCTTTAGTACCGTACCCTGCCCCCGAACCAGCAGCCTTCGCGCCAAGCAAGACCGCTCTTGCCCCTTTCCTTTCTCCATTCCGCCTCTTTCTTTGCTTTGTTCCAATAGAGTCTAAGGCAAAGCAAAAGTGGTTGCCTACTTTACCTACTTGACGAAAGGGAACGAACTTTGTTTCGTTTCCGGGTTTATGGATTGGATTCAGTCAGCGTTACGACATAATCAAAAGGAAGGAGTGAAGCTTTGGTTACCGGCGAACGCTTCCAAAGGCGACCCCTTCGAGTTTCCGGCTGTTTCCTAGATTGAAGTAGCCTTTCGTCGCCCGAAAGAATATCAAAGAGCTCGGCCTACCTTTGGTAGGCCTTTGGTGCGCGGAGCCCGTTCCGAATGCTTTTCTGATCTGGAAGTGGAGTTCTCGCGAAAAGAATAAGATGCTGCTCTCCCTCCCTCTGTCTTTTCTCGCTTTGCCCCCTGGGCCGGGCGGCGGCGGGCGCGGGAGGCCTAAGAGAATCTTCTCTTAGGTCCTTCTTTTTTCAGTGCAACACAGGAAAGAAAAACCTTTTCCTGCAGCTTTCCAGATTTTGTATTTTTCGCATGGACCTTCAAATCATGTTTGAAGCCTATGTTATGACCCACCCCCCTATTTCTTTTTATTTGAATAAGGCTGGAAAGAGTCAAGTTCAGATAAGGGAATGCTTTTCCCAACCATTAAAGGAAAGGCTCGACGAAGGAGGGGAGGCGGGGGAAGGAAAACACTTGCGGGGATCGATATTTTATTTGTTTTTCATCGAAAACGAAGAAGACCGAGGATGGTCTACGGTGCGTGTTATCTGAAGGGCTTTTTCGACCGCGGTGGTATCCGGACCCTCTCCTCGTTCCGCCCGCTGGCCTATTGGGATAGCAGCCTTCGGGCTTTGCCTGCCCCTTCAAATTAGAATAAAGAATTCCGGCTCGGCCCGGGAAAGCGCTGGCAACAACAGAAAGGAAGGGGTCCATGTAGCTGCCCGCCCCCTTCTTAGTCAATGGGGCAGCAGGTTCGGCATCGACTAGAAAAGAGAGAATCCACTTCAGATAACCACGCCTCTTCTAGGCAGCGTGTGGAATGGCCGAGAGCGGACCTTTTTGGATATATAATCCAAGTCGAGAGTGGAGTTACGGGAACAGCCGTCTGATGGAAAACGACTTTCACGTTCGGTTCAGAGAGCACTTTTTTCGTTGAAAATTCCTCGTTCCCTTTCGTGTGAATTCCCCAGCGGCGAATTCAAAACTTGTGGGGCCCTATCTATTCCATCTCTCGAGCCCCGAATCAAACCCCCCTCCCCTTCGGACTCCCTCTTTCTTTTGACTCTATATATGTGGGCACCTGATATCTATGAGGGTTCACCCACCCCGGTTACAGCATTCCTTTCTATTGCGCCTAAAATCTCTATTTCTGCTAATATTTCACGTGTTTCTATTTATGGTTCCTATGGAGCTACATTGCAACAAATATTCTTTTTCTGCAGCATTGCTTCTATGATCTTAGGAGCACTGGCCGCCATGGCCCAAACGAAAGTAAAAAGACCTCTAGCTCATAGTTCAATTGGACATGTAGGTTATATTCGTACTGGTTTCTCATGTGGAACCATAGAAGGAATTCAATCACTACTAATTGGTATCTTTATTTATGCATTAATGACGATAGATGCATTCGCCATAGTTTCAGCATTACGGCAAACCCGTGTCAAATATATAGCGGATTTGGGCGCTCTAGCCAAAACGAATCCTATTTCGGCTATTACCTTCTCCATTACTATGTTCTCATACGCAGGAATACCCCCGTTAGCCGGCTTTTGTAGCAAATTCTATTTGTTCTTCGCCGCTTTGGGTTGTGGGGCTTACTTCCTAGCCCCAGTGGGAGTAGTGACTAGCGTTATAGGTCGTTGGGCGGCCGGAAGGTTGCCACGAGTAAGTCAGTTTGGGGGACCGAAGGCAGTTCTCCGTGCACCGGACACGTAGCTTACCGAATCAGTTGCGACACGGATGGGAATGCATGCTACGAAAGATAGGGTCGAGTCTGATACATCAACCGTCTACTCAATATCCTTGTACGAGTCCACAATCACTACACGAGATGAACCGTCGGTTTGGTGAATTGAAGTTGGCCTTAGGTGTAATAGGACTCCCAGTTACTGCGCGCGATCGTATACTGAGGTGCTCCCCGCCGGTTGTTGGAACGACGCGAGCCGGGCCTCGATTCAGAAAGGTGAAGGGCCCAAAAGTCGTGATAGGGGGTTATGAATTCCCCATCTCATTGGGGGCGGAAAACGAATCGACATCTCGATTTGACAATACCTTTTTTTTTTTTTTTAGTTGGGAAAGAACGGCGAAGTCCATCTGAACCGTCCAATGAAGAATAAGAGGAGAACAAAGCGCCAATGGCGCGCGAAGCGCATGCGGAACGGGCACGGAGAAAAAGAAGTGTGGAGGAGAAGCAGCCGAGCTCATTCCCTTCGCTTCCTGGGCCCAAAGCAGTGCAGTCTTTCCTGGTCAAATCAAGGATTTGGGGCTTCTTGCTACGCTACTTAATTATATAAATGAAATTTTTTTTTAGTAATATATATGAATAGAAAGATAGATCCATCTATCCTATCCGATTTCGATTTTGATATCTAAAAAAGAATCGATTTCATTCAACAACGTTTGATTCAAAGAACTGCGCTCCGCCCCCCCCGCTCATGAAACAGCTCTGCTGCAATGGATGGCAGAGGGTCCGTAGTACCCAAAGCACTGGAGTGATCCAGTAGCCGGGAAGGGGCCTAGAAGTGCCTACTACTACACCACACTTGGCTCTACACATTTACAGAGCTAACCCTTGTCCAGTGCCTGGCAGAGCTAAGGGGCTTCAATCCTTATTCCTTATCCCCATCTTCGCCCAGGCTAAGGAGGCCGTCACTTATTCAGGGGGGAGAGTGGAGCCTCGAGATGTTGAGAGGCTGCTCGTCCTCTTCATTCTCTACAGGGTGGAAAACCTTTCTTCAACATAGGTGAAAAGGAGCGAGGCAGAGATGGAAGAGATCGAACACGGGAATAAGAAAGTCACTACGTTACCTTTTTCGTCTCGCATTTCTGGAAAAAAATCATATTGAAAACGTTCCTAACCCAACCCCTTCCTTCGTAGAGCTGTGTATTGTAAGTGATCCGAACTTGCCCGGAGCGAGCCTCCCATAGAGGCAAGTGAAGTTGGTGAGCCGTATGATGGGCAACTATCTCCTGCGGTTCGGAGAGGACTCAGCTGTTAGTTAGTACCCCCTTGGTTTCAGGGTGGACTCTTTCACTCTATTTTATTATATACGCTTAGCGAAAAGAATGTTTTTTGATACACCTAGGACATGGATTCTATATGAACCAATGGATCGTAACAAGTCGTTACTACTAGCAATGACTTCTTCTTTCATTACTTCATCCTTTCTATATCCCTCTCCCTTGTTCTCAGTTACTCATCAAATGGCACTCAGTTCATATCTTTAAGTTCGATCATTGACAAGGTTCAAAGAAAGGGGTGGAAAAGATTAGTAGGTCTCTAGTTCCAACGCTATGGAGGTTCAACTCCTCCTTAATCACTATCAGATCAATGAAAGTGCGAGGTCGTTATCTACTAAGAAAGGTTTTTTTTTCTAAAGCCAGCTAGTTCACTGTCTTGTCTTAAATCAAAGCATCTCCCTAAAGCCATTGTCTACGGGCTTCATACCATACCGCTCAGGAGGGTGACACACCGCCTAATTGTTCTTCCGCTTGCTATCTTCGGGAAGATAGCAAACTATGATTATGATCGAGGTAGTGACCGAATGACCCAATGTATATGCTGTCCTTAGGTTAACAGTGGATAGAATCGTTTGTTTGAAAGAATAAGCTGCAAGGCAAGAATAGGTTGTTTTCATCAATAGTAGAAGGAAGATGCCCAGAAGGAGCTGTCCTGGTCCTGTTAGTACAAATAGGCTGTTAGCCAGAATAGGGCGGACAGAGAACAAGCTGGGGAAGGCGACGGTTTAGAATCAACATGGGGAAGAAGGAAGGCAAGGAGTAGGAGAAGGCCACTCCGCTGCTCTCGAATCCGCTGGTATAGAATCCGGTCTTTCAGCATCCGCGGCCTCTTTTTGCCCTTCTCCCGGAGGTCCCAGACCCAATCAACAACCACAGTTCCATCATCATCGACTGGCCTTCTTCCCGTGGCCACCTCTAGCACCACAACACCAAAGCTGTAAACATAAGTTTTCTCCGTGGGGACGGCAGAGTATACATATTCAGGAGCAAGATATCCCATCCTTCCAGCCGGCGGTATAGTTACCTCTCTTGTGTTGGAACTATGCTCGTAAACTTCTGCCAGACCAAAATCCCCAAGCCAAGCTTGGCAGTAAAGTCTGCATCCAGCATTATATTGCATCACGTCTCTATGAATTATTCTCTCGCACTCTTCATGCAGATAAGTAAGAGCAGAACTCCAAGAACTATGCTCCTACTTACTTCGCTTCCACGTGAGGCAACTCGGAGAACTGGAATTCTTGTGGAGGATTTTGTCGAGGCTTCCATTGGGCAGGTACTCATAGACCAAGACCAACTCGGATCCCTCACAGCATCACCCGTCGAAGCTGAACCAAATTCTTGTGCCGCAAGTGACCAACCACTGTCGCAAACTCAGTGGTAAAAGGATTGCGCCGCGAATATTCAATCTCGCTGGACCTATTAACCCTCTTAACTGCTACTGCAAGCCCAGAGGGAAGAGATCCTCTAAAAACGGTTGGGTTGCTGATGCTCCTTCTCCTTGGGCAAGCAGAACCTAATATTAAATAAGGTCAGACTCTTAAATAAGAAAGCTCTTCTCGTCCGTCCTTGCCACGCCTGTTAGCGGACTGATCACAAGTCCTACAAGGGATCGGGGTCTTTCTTCTCACGTCTTGATAGTTATCTCTTTCTGATCAGAGATGGAGTCTAAACTCTTGTCCGCAAGAGGGCAATCAGTAGTAAGATAGGGATCGGATTGAATCCGTTCTCTTATTTGAGATAGAAGGACGGTCCTCTACTTTGACTTTCCCATGGAAGCGAGAAGGAAGGTTCTCATCCCTGGCCTTTCTTATCTTAATTACGTAGTTAAAGAACCCAAAGTAGTCGTCTAATTAGAGATAGAGAGATAGGTCTCTAATGCAGGGTTCGATTCCCTGTCTATCCAAAGAAAGTGGACTTCCTGCTTTCTGAATCCCGTCGGGTAAAGAGAAAGTAGGCTAAGTACACCAAGTTCAATGCCGAGGTCACATGCTTGAACTCGAGGGCTAGTAGGAGGGCAGAGAGTCGCCTTTCTCGTCTTTGATTCTATCTTCGCTAGTCCTAAAGTAGATCAAGAAAGCGGCGGTCCCATGCCTTTCGTTTATCGGGAATTTCTCTTTAGTAAACGATCGAATAGGAGCAATTAGGCCTTCAGCTCGCTATGCGTGATCAGTATGTGCGACATCTGTCTTAATGAAATCTTCCTTTCCGTTTTAGCTCTTATCGAATCGATCTGTATCGCTTTAATCAACTCTATCTGTCTCTTGCTCAGTCCACGAATAGCGTCCGTTGCTTCTTCGCCGGCAAGCTCAGTTCTGTTCTAATCACTTTGATTCCCGTACACGAATACCTTCCTTCAATCAAAGATTCCCTTTCCTAAGCAGGATAGTACTTCTGTAAGCGAGAATAGGTTTTGCAAGAATAAGCTTTTGTGCATGTGCACGAATAAGCTCTTTGCGAAAGAATAGCTCCTGGTGGTTCAGTCAGGTAATCAGTAACCGGTGCTACCCTTGCTCTAGTTTGGGTAATTGTGAAATCATCCACTGCTCTCGTATCCGATGAAAGCTAACTGAATGCCTATCTGCTGCAATTGGTATTTCATTTGCTGTTCAAGAAAAAGCTGTGGCACTTGAGGAATAGTTAATCCGATCATAAGAAGATGCCATAGATGCAATAAGACTTTCAGGCCCCCATACGCCCCTTGAAAAGAAAGGCATGCCCGGTCCGATCAGCTAGGCTTCGCACCTTACTCTTTCTGGGTAGGGCTTTTCTTTGAAAGAAAGGGAAGGGAAGCTCTGTTCATGTGAAAGACATGGCGGCTTTAGTGCATTGTACTTTTGGTTAGAGTCATAAATTTTCTACCCTCAGATACTTTTGAACCTGCCAGATGACGTCAGAGTCCAGATAGACTGAACTCAATTGAAAGACGGAGCGCTGGCGTGCCCCCGTTCGGTTTGCATATGGCTCATCTTATAGCATAGTTAACGGTATGCTCGGACCAGTTCTCACCAGACTTTAAGTCAAAAAGGCAGTCTTCGCCATGGGAGCCTTTAAAGCCCCCTGGGCCGGACGGTTTTCAGCCTATCTTCTACCAGAAGTGCTGGGAAATAGTGTCAATAGTCCAAAAAGCATTCACAACAGCATCGTTGGAGGAGAGTCTCAACATACCTTCATCGTCCTAGAAAGAGGTAAATAGAGCTAGACTGTACTGCTAATGGGCAAGGCAGCCTAAAGAAAGTAGCTCTTATAGCTGAATGAATTGATTGACCACAGCCTCCTTGAACAGCCTTTAGAGAGGATCACAGAGGCCTTATTTCCTTAGTGAAATAGAGAGAGAAGAGAAAGGCTATATTTCAATGGGGGTTTGGAGTTTGTCGTGGAAGCTCCCGAACTCTTCGATGAGGATGACTCCTTCCTTTGAAGAAGGATGAAAACAGAGTTCCAAACCGAAAAGCATCGAGAAAGAAATGGTTTATGAAAAAATCTCCTCTCACCTTACTCTAAGAAGTAAGCAAGTAAACCCCTCAAAAGATGTGCACAAGAGCTAAGCCTACTTCCTACTTCCCTAGCGACTTTCCTTATTTATTCTTACTTGCTCGGACTGACTGGAATGAGCGTAGGCTCACTAGACTGCTAACAAGAGACATTGCTTTCATCTCTTATTCCTTCTCCTAAGACATCGGATTCAAAGAGACCTAGGTTGGTTGTTGCTAAAAGATAGAAAATCTTCCTCTTTGACTACCCCAGGCATGCTTGCCTGGACTAAGAGGAATGAATGGATAGAATGGACAGTGGTACCGTACCGTACTGCCTTTCTTTCCCGCACCGACCGGATTTCTTTCCTTGGACAGACTGATTGGCATTCTTATGAAAAGCCAGAAAGGGGCTTGGACTGAGTGGACTTCCCGCTCGCATTCACACTCGCAAAGGCACTGATTTGATTGGATAGACTGCCTTGACTTTCTAAGAAGCATTGGCTTGCAACCGTTGACCGGCTGGGGACTGTCTGAGGGACCAAGGGAAATAAGACTGAATGATTAGAAATGAAGTGCGCCCGAGAGGAAGGAGTTTACTACTTCTTCTTTACTTGACTTTAGAGTAAGGGACTCTCTTTATTAGTCTTCGCAGATGAGTCTTTTTCTAGCTTGATTGCGAAGCATGCTTTTGTCCTCGTGAGAGGAAGATTGAGCACCCTGATTCTATTGGTAATTCCTTCGTGCCCGAAAAGGAAGTCAGACTAACCGACAGAGTATATAGTTACTGATGATTCCTTAGAACTTTTGACAAAGGGAGCAATGGGGGAATTTCTTGAAGAAGTCCTGGTGAAAGCATACGTGCCATTTAGTTTGAGTTTATTAGCACTCAAGAGATCTCACGGTGATCGCCGACGAGAAAAGTGGCGTCCGCTTACCATAAGACATAGTTTCAGTGTACTAAAAATATATCTAAATAGAAGTCTCTCATTTAGTACTTCTTTGATATAATAAGGGGTTGACTACTGCTTATGACCTTAAAAGATCTTCCAATAGGAGACCGAAGGGATGAAATCACTCGAGGAAGGAAGAAGGTGATGTACGGATAAGCTCAAAATGGAGAAATTGGAACTGGAAGAAGCTATGCTACCTTTGGCTCTCCTTCTCCTTCTCTTCCGCTTTCCGGTTCAGGGTCAACTGGAGCTTGGTCAGGTACTAGAAGGAGGGGGTCTTAGCCGGCATGCGCCTACTCAACTCTCCACGAAAGTTGGCTACACCTAACTATGTCAAACTCAAAAGAGAAGACGCTTCCGCACTACCCTCTCCTTCTCCTTCCAAGTAAACCACTCCTTCTCTGACTCTAACCTTTTAAAGCACTCCTTTGGTCAACAAGGGAGAACCACTACGATGGAATCCTAATTCTCCCGAAGGTAGGAATTTAGCCAAGGCACTGGCGCCTGCTTTAAGCCATAGATTTCTCGTTTGAACTTGCATACTTTGCGCTCCTGTCCATCATCAACAAAGCCGACGGATTGGTCCATATAGATCTATTCATAAAGATCCCCATTAAAATAATAAATTCAGTTTTAACATTTGGTTGAGCTCTAGATCTAGCTAGATGTGCGAGAATGGCTAGAATGAGCCTAATGGAGACGAATCTAAGAACTGGTCTAAGAACCTCATAATGGATTCCCTCCTTTTATGTAAAGCCCTTAGTCACATATACCTTTCAATAGATCTGTCCACTTTGCGTTTAATCTTAAGAACCCATTTGTTACCGATTGTCTGAGGCCCTGGTGGAAGGTCAACCAAGTCCCAGACTGGATTTGCTTTCATCGACTCCATCTCGTCCTGCATTGCTTGAAGGAATTCCCTAGCAAGTCTTGCGAGAGCCTCTTCTTTAGTCTTTCTCTTCATCTACCGGAGCTAGCATGAAGGCCTTTCCCTCAATCTCAAATCGACGACGAGGGTCACGCTCACTTTTACGTAGCTGAACTTCTTCTTGATCCTGCTCCATTGGAGTTGGTTCATTCAGTGTGTCGCCCCCACTTGCCCCAGGAGACTGAGGATTTCATACCTTCTCCTCAACTTGTTGATTAGGTGCTCCAAGATCTGGATCTTCCATTTCATAAAACTGGAAGTCCTTACTAAGTAGAGCCAGCGTTCTCACCATGGAAGTGAAATTACCAGTTCTTTGTGGACATATTCCAGCGGTGGTAGAGCGGGTCAGTGTGTAATCTAGGTTCAACTCCTAGCCTCTCCCATTCAAGCATTCGCCCCTATGTCCCTCTGTACCAAAAGAGATAGGCTTTCCGGCCGATCGATGGAATTGATTGAGTTCTAAAGATACGTCACATTTCCTAAGTAAGAAGGAATGAGGATCGAGCTATAGTGTGTTTTCGTCCTTAAGAGATTATCTGCTTCAACTCTCTCTTCTAGCTGCCAAAATTATCGAGCAGATTAGGGGTATAGTTCCTGGTTAACAATATTTAAATTAGACTAGACATCTAAGAATAAGGAAGGGGATCCTAAAGAGTACATCATGACATCCTTCGTGCTCTATTCCATTATGATGGATAAGTTTTCTGACGTAGAATCAGCTCTACAGTTGGTAACTGACGAGTGAGCACTCAAAGCTCCAAACTAGTGGCAATTGGGATTTTTGGAAGAAAGCTATTCCTTCTGATCTTCGCTTGACCTCCTATATCTGCCCCAGAAATGGCTTTCTTTATTCTTTCTATCATATCTTGTATATATGAGGTTTAGAACTCAAACATAGCTAGATCACTCAGAGAGACATTTTTAAAGAAGGCTATTGATACCTACTTATTTCAACTCTCCTTACACGTGACTCCGGCTTCGGCCGGTTCGCTTTCTTAGTTCTTCCTAGCTCCTGAGGTGAAGAGTATCCACTTTTTGATAAGTAGTCATATGAGGGAACCTTACTATTCAGTTTCACTTCACTACCTTATCTCTATCTCTTTCTTTGTCGGTGGAAACAAGATAACATAAAAAGAGAAAGCCACGGGTGAACTCAAAGCAAAGCTGGAAATCGTACGTAAGGTGGCTGATCTCTTCGAGGTCACTGCTCACTGTCATAAGTGGTAAATCGCTCCACGAGTGACTTCTCTGAGTAAAGACGTAAGGGTTCAAGACTTTCTAATCCAGGGAACCGAAAAAGAACCGTGCGTCGTCGGAAAGTCTCGGACCTATGTCAGGATAGTTCAGTTCCGAGTAAGCATGTAAGCAAGCAGTAAGTACAAGCAACTCTTCCTTTTAATAAGACTCGAAGATGCAAGTCTAGATTCACTCTCTTTTCTTAAAGCATTGCTTCCGTCGGTGAATGCTTTCTTGCCAACATGCCCTCCTTTTAGACATAGATCTATCATTACCGACTAAGGAAGGGCAAACGTGGAAGATTTCCAATCATTTTGACAATGTCGTACCTTCCTTCTCGTTTGATCCCTGGTACTTTCTATTTACTATTACTCTTGAAAGCACTGTGGAATTAGACAAAGAAAGTCTTTCACCAAGCTGACTGAATGTCGTACCCTTTGCTACTTAGATTTTCCTGCGAGTTCGATTTCTTCTTACTTAGTAGAATGGCAACCCTTGGAGTTCGATCCAAACAAAAGCAGAATGCCGGAAAGCAAATCCAATTCAATCTTGACTTCCTTTTAACTTCTAGGCTTTTACCCGAGTTGCAGAGAAGAAAGAGATGAGATTGACCAAATCGGAATGCGCACCTTCTTTGTAAATTCTCATGCCCCTCCAATGCCTCAGTTTAGGCTATGACTGATTGATGAGCCTTCTATCTCCTTCGGTCAAGCAAGGCTGAATGAGGACGAACAACTTATAGGCTTTCTGCCTTCGCTAACAGAAGAGAAGAAGAAAGGTTTTAGCATAGAATGAGAGAAGGAAAAATAGCATTACTGACTTTTCTCCCATGCTTTGACAAGTGAGTGTGGGATGAGGGTGCTCACTAATAATATAAAAGAAGAAAACGAAAGGGCAAGTTTCAATTACGAGAACGAACATTAATGGATTACTTTGTCTCCATTGCTGGGAATTTCAATTGAATCTCCTTCCATACTTCACAAGCAGCCGCTAGAAAAGGACTCTATTTGCTAGCCTCACATCCCTCATTACGAGCTTCTGGAGCTACTCGATTAGCGACGGAACCGGGTGCCCTAAACTTCCTCCACCGAATTCTAGTACGGAAGAATCTCGGTCAGAGCGGGCATATGCCAAAGGTGAATACCCCTGAAGCTACGGGTAGAGAGAGCCAATCTTGAGTGAAATACCGCGGCTCCTGCTTTCTCAGGTTGAGGAGTGAGTCGGAATGCTGCTAAGTCTCTTTACTTTCATAGTCAGGAGTATAAGAAATCCATTTCTAATCTTTAAGACCAGCCTCCATGCTTTAACTCGACTGGAAATTAGGATATACTTGCTCATACGTAACTAGAAAGCGTAGGTCCAAGACTCCTATACCCGATCTCTGCTAATAGAATCGTGAGATTCAAACCAAATATGGGTTCAGACCTTATATTATAGGCACCCTAAACTCCAGTTTTCAGCTTAAAGATCTTTGTCTCTATCGAAATCTAAGAAAGCATTGACTTTTCACGCTTGGGTTGAAAGCGGACAGATGTGAAGAAATTCCGTAAATAAGCTCTTTGTTGTGCTCGAATCTCCAAGCGCAGGCAAGTCAGCTAGCGGGGAATGAAAGTTAGAGTATAGAATTTGCTCTGTGATATCCCAACGGGAAGTTTAGAGGGTAGGTAAGAAAGAGAGATGGGGATATCAGACAGCAGTGAAGCAGACTAGTATATGGGTTTCAGTGAGCCAAGGATGCGGCCCTAGGTCAGTCCGCCCTGGAAGGAAGTAACTGATAGGCCCTGGAGAACTTCGAAGCTTATGGGGCCTCCTCTTGGTTGCCATTCGATCGCTGGAGTTTGAATAGATTAGTTGGGAATTGGATGCTCTGCAGTGATGGGCCCAGCTGCTAAAGCAGTTGATCCACTCAGATCGGTTGATTTCATGCTGACCAGGCAATGAGAATTAAGGAGGTTAGTGATAGGACTAGTTTCCGCTTATGCGGGTGCTGTAGCTAATACACGAGTACGAGACGAAGCCAGTAAGAGCTGAAAGCGAATTCCACTGGGGGAGCAAATTCCACTCCTTCTTCCCTTCCAGTTGCAGTCCCAAGGGAGAGTCAACTCTTCTTTTTATTAGCCTTCGGCTTCTTAGCCTGCTTTCTTAGCTCTATACCTCTTCTTCTCCCTAAGGCCTTTGGTCGCCTTGCTTTTGACCTTCAGCTTCTTTCCCGGTCTCAGAGCCTAGTGTTTTAGCCCTGCTTTGCCCATCTCCCTTTACTACTCTTCCAGTTCCTCGTGGACCAGACAAGGATGAAGATAGGAGTGAGAAGGCAGTTTCTCTTTACTAAAGATCTCCACTTTTAACAAGGGATCTTTCTAAATACCCGGTCAAGATCTCCTGAGCGGAATATAAAAAGAAAAGAGAGTCGACTCCTTTATCCGTTTACTACATATACTGCCTTATATCCGTCACATGCTTTCCTTCAAACTACTCTATTTCATTCAAATCGTCACTTCCGAGCTTGAAAAGAAGCCGAGTCTGTAGCCTTAAATTAAAATATCAACAAAGACATCCGTAGAATCTTTTACATAATCAACAAGAGAATGAGCTAAAGCAAAAGCTGAGGCTAGAATAGTAGGGGATGGTGGAAAGGTTACTCTTTCGCAATTCAGAAAGCTGTTCTAAGCCCCTTCCAACCCCCGGATCAAGGGCCTTGCCCATTTTCCAATTTTTCATCACCTTGGCCAATCCGGCAGAGAAGGAGCGGCTGCCACGAAGGGATGGTTAGATTACTTTATTAATTTCCGATGAGGTCATCCAAGCTTTGAAGGAGGTAGGACTCTTTTATGCTTTTGATCTCTGTAAAGTTAGGCTCGACTGGGAGCTTCTGGAAGCAGCTGTAGAGTGTTGGGATCCTGATCGTGATCTTTAATTGGCATAAGCTCGCACCCTCTTTGGAAGAAGTGTATCGTCTTTCTGGTCTTCTTCATATAGGTGAACTTGGTATCGTCGTGCCTCGTTCTGGCTACACTTCTCTGCTTCGTGATTCGCTGGGCCTACGCCAGGATGAGCTCAAGCTTGGTTATGCAGGAGGGGATCCGACTCGCTTATTTACCAAGATTTTTAATTGACAGGTTCTCACATGACCGCGCTTCAGTTTCGACTCCAAGATTTACCCACTGCGTTTGCTTGCGGAAATCTTTATTGGTGTCGATATCAGAGCCATTGACCTGGTTGTGACGGGAATCTTTAGCTGTCTGCGCTCAAAGGATAAAACCACAATTGTACCTTTGATCCTAGCTGAGATGTATAAAGGGCTCTCTGATTGTGCTCGTGGGATAACCAATATTCTATTCTTCATGGACCATGTGCCATCTTGCAATTGTGGCTGCTATGTCATTTGAAGATAATTGCCCCTATATGACGTGGTGGCACAACTAAAGAAGATCCCTCCTATCTCACGCACATCAAAAGTGCTCATGATCTCGAAGGCCTGGCAACCAGAGAGCATTTGGAGAATTTCTCAAGCAGCCATAGAATGTGGAGAAGAGGAGGCATTCTTTTCCCAGCATTTGGTGCCTAAAGGAGATATACCAAGGACAGCTAAAGCCCGGGGTGATCTCATTCTCTGCGCATGATGCGCTATTACAAGGGCTGAAACATAGCGGACCCTTTTATGTCAAAATTGGGGAACTACGAGCGAGAAGGGCATTAGTGGACACCGGCTCTTCTATCAATATCAGCCTTTATCTTGCATAACTTGGGAATAGAAAGGTGCCGATCTCACGACAAACTCTGAAATATTTCATATGATGATCAAAGTCAAAAGGCTCGAGATAGGTTCGAAGCAAAAGATCTAGGTCATTCATTGGAATGAAGCAAAGCGGGTCTTCCCTACCAAAAAAAAGGGTCTGGCGAAGGGCACAGAGCTATTGCTATCGATAACATATTCTAAGACTTCTTCCTTTCACTAACGTGAGAGCATCAACAACCCATTTATAAGATACAAGCGAGATGAGCCCATCGAAAAAGGTGTAAATCGGGACAGCTGTATTCGTCCATTCCTCGTACGTTGGTCGAGCCATTTCATCCCTGGCACGAGCAGAGCTAGAGTATAAGAGGATCGACTAACAGGAGCGAAGTAGAGAAGATTACTATTGAAGAAAAAGGCTAGTTGTCCCTTAAGCTAGTACTTTTATCGGGTACCGAGACAGGTGCGCAGCGGTTCCTCCGCTGACGAAAGAAAGCTCGACTAAGAAGGAGATTCATTCATTTTAGTATAGGGAAAGAGATGAGGGTTTGTACCAACCAAGAAGTCGTTACAGACCGGAGAACAAAATACTAAATCGAATCAGAAAGCGAACGAGTGTCAGACTGAAATTTAAAGTCCAAGTACGAGCTAGTTACATACCTGGAGCGATAGCTAGAGAGATCACGGATTGAGGGTTGAAAGTAGAAGGGGTTGTTGAATCTTAAAAGCTTAAAAGAGAGGTTTGAAGAGGCTAAACTTTGAGTTGTTGAGGAAGGGTGCTAATCCTACCTTGATTGTTCTTCGCAGACCGGCCATGTCCTTTCCAGGTCTTATTGCCGAACTGGTTCTCCCATCTGATATTGTAATTACTGGTAGAGCCAAAAAATGGGCAATTAATTGACCCGTTGATGGACAACTTTATCCTTCGCCGGTTGTTTCGAGAGCTAAGCTAATTCGCTTCTAGTTCTGTAGCTAGAGCTGGTATTTCATCCCTCGTCGAGGCATAAAAAATCAGGTCTCTCGAGCCTCATCTTTTTAGTAGGAATGCTAAAATAGAGAGTCCAAATCAGAATATGTGAAAGCTTGCCCGATTGAAGAATTTAATGAACGAATTGCTTTCCTTAAGCTAGCGCACCGCTCCGTGGGCTTGT